CGATATCCCCGATTTCTCTCGAGTTGTAATCCAATACACAAATCAATTGGTTCCGTCAAGCTAGCTATATGCTGTGTATTATCAATTATTTCTACATAAGGTGGCAAGATGATATCTTGAGCAGTTACATATTTGGGTCCTCTAACACAAATAAACGCCTCACAAGTTCCATATAGATTACTTCTCAATACAATTTCTTTCAAATTCATTAAAATTTCGTGTATTGATTCTTGAATACCTACTATAGTCGAGTATTCATGTGGTATTTTCTCAGATTTTGCACGTGTGATACATGTTCCTTCTATTTCTCCAAGCAAAGCTCTTCGCATCGCAATACCTATTGTGTCCGCTTGACCTTTCATAAGTGGAGAGAGAATAAAGCGCCCATAATAAAGACATTTACTATCTGTTCTTGATTCAACACATTTCCACCGCAGTGTCCGAGTAGATACTCTTATTTTCTCTCGAACCATAGTAATATTATTAAAATTGGATCATATCTTGGAATCATTTTTTTCTCTTGAAAAATCTGCAATTCTCTTTTCTACACTCGTCTTTTTTTAGGAGGCCTACAGCCGTTATGTGGCATAGGAGTTACGTCTCGTACGAAACTTAATAGTATACCACTTCTACGAATAGCTCGTAATGCTGCATCTCTTCCGAGACCAGGACCTTTTATCATGACTTCTGCTCGTTGCATACCCTGCTCTACCACAGTACGAATAGCATTTCCCGCCGCGGTTTGAGCCGCAAAAGGTGTCCCTCTTTTTGTACCCCTAAATCCACAAGTACCAGCGGAAGCCCAAGAAACTACCCGACCTCGTACATCTGTAACAGTCACAATGGTATTGTTGAAACTTGCTTGAACATGAATAACACCTTTTGGTATTTTACGTGTACTCTTACGCGAACTAATACGTCCATTTCTGCGTGAACCTATTTTTGGTATAGATTTTGCCATAGCTTATCATTTTATAAATATGAGTTAGAGATATATGGATATATCCATTTCATGTCAAAACAAATACTTCATTTTTTATTTGTATATCAATCAAATCTTTTAGAAAGTTTTTTTACTCGAATGGTTATCCTTGTCGTTGTTTATGTTTTGGGTTAGAACAAATTACTATAATTCGTCCTCGTCTGCGGATCAATCGGCATTTTTCACAAATTTTACGAACAGAAGCCCTTATTTTCATATTTGTCATTCCTTACTTTAATTTCGATTCTTGGAAGAAAATAAGTTTCTTGAAATTTTTAACCTCCATTTTTATTCTCAAAGGAGTGTTGAAGTTGAAAAACCACTAGTCGTTTGAATCCTTATTGCGGAGTCTATAAATTATACGACCTCTGGTTGAATCATAACGGCTTACTTCAATCTTAACCCTATCCCCCGGTAGGATTCGTATAAAACTACGTCGTATTCTTCCTGAAACATAACCTAGAATAATATCTTCATTATCTAAACGAACCCGGAACATTCCATTAGGAAGTGATTCAGTAATTAAGCCTTCATGAATCCATTTTTGTTCTTTCATTCCAGGCAAAACCCCCTTAAAGTATTAACTAATAGAGGAGTGATATTAGACAACCCGTCTTTTCTCTTTTTTTTTTCACAAATAGGAAATTTTGAATCCAATTCAGATATCAGAAGGATTACCATATATAACATAAAATTTCTCCACCAATTCCTTCTAGTCGAGCCTCTCGATCTGTCATTATACCTCGAGAGGTAGAAAGAATTACAATTCCCATTCCTCCTAAAATTCTAGGAATTCGTTGATAGTTAGAATAGATTCGTAGACCAGGGCGGCTGATCCTTTTTAAATTTAAGGTATTTTTATATGGTCCTTTCCTATTTCTTCTATGTCGCAGAGTTAAAACCAAAAAATAGTTGTTTTTTTCTTGATGTTTTCTCGCGTTTTCAATAAAGCCTTCTCGTAAAAGTATTTTTACAATGTTTTCGGTGATGTTAGTAGATGCTATTCGAACTGTTTCTCTTCTATTCATGTCAGCATTTCGTATAGAAGTTATTATATCAGCAATAGTGTCTTTACCCATGATGAACTAAAATCCGCGATGTTTCCGAATTTTTATCTAAGCAACATGCTTTTTTTATTAGTTTATTATTGATTTTATTTTTATGACTTTTTTTATAATAAATTCAAAACGAAAGGTATATACGTGATACACAATCTACTAAAATTTCTATTTAATATTTCTATTTAATCTTTCTATTTCATTTCTATTTATAAATAGAAATTTTATAAATAGAAATTTGAATATCCTACATTCCATTTCGTCTTATAATACCTCGGGAGCTAATGAAACTATTTTAGTAAAGTTTTGTCTCAATTCCCGGGCAATCGCACCAAAAACTCGAGTTCCTTTTGGATTTCCTTCTTGATCAATGATAACTGCAGCATTGTCATCATATCGTATTATCATACCGTTGTCTCGTTTGAGTTCTTTACAGGTACGCACAATTACAGCTCTGATCACTTCTGATCTTTCTAAGGGCGTATTTGGTATTGCTTCTTTGATCACAGCAACAATAACGTCACCAATACGAGCATATCGACGATTGCTAGCTCCTATGATTCGAATACACATCAATTCTCGAGCCCCGCTATTATCTGCTACATTTAAATGGGTCTGAGGTTGAATCATATAATTTTTTTATCTGTTCTTTCAATGCAAAAATAAAATGCAAAGGGCGAAAAAAAAAAAGAAATATTGTTTGTCCAAAACAAAAAAAACGAAGGTTTTTTTATCTCAAAGATCTATTTCTCTTGGTTCTATATTACTATCACTATCCGGAAATAATGAATTGAGTTCGTATAGGCATTTTAGATGCCGCTATTGAGATTGCCCTTCGGGCTATATTTTCTGCTACTCCACTTATTTCATAAAGTATTCGACCTGGTTTGACAACAGCTACCCAATATTCGGGAGATCCTTTTCCCGAACCCATACGGGTTTCCGCGGGCCTTACTGTAACTGGTTTGTCTGGAAATATACGTACCCATATTTTTCCACCGCGGCGTGCATTTCGTGTCATTGCTCGCCGGCCCGCTTCTATTTGTCTCGACGTGATCCAAGCGGGTTCAAGTGCCTGAAGAGCATATCTTCCGAAACAAATCTGATTCCCTCGATAAGATATTCCCTTCATTCTTCCTCTATGTTGTTTACGAAATCTGGTTCTTTTGGGGTTATAGTTGATGGTTTTTTCTTAATCCCATCTCTACTACAGAACCGGACGTGAGAGTTTCTTCTCATCCGGCTCCTCGCGAATTTTTTATTTTAATATTGAATTAAGGCATGCATGCAATAATACACTGAATCAAGAGATTCTTTTGGATTCATCTAATTTTTTTATAAAATCTTTATTTTTTTATTGGATTGCTAAAATTTTAGCAATCCAATAAAAAAGGAATTTTCGCGGGCGAATATTTACTCTTTCAATATCTATTTTATCTGTAGGGTTAATTTATCACTTTTCAGAATAGATGAATTGTTCTTTGGTTCGTTCCGCCATCCTTCCAAATAAATCAGCAGAATTCATTTTCAATTGAATTTTCTGTATTCACAGGTTCCATCGTTCCCATCGCTTCTTAATTAATGGTTAGGTCTGAATTAGACAACGGAGCTCTTAATTAAATTTGTTTTTGAGCCAATCTTCTTAGTCTTTATTGGCTAGAGGCTCTTACTTTTTTCTAAGAACATATCCATATAATTGTATCCGTATTGATGCTTTATTACATTGTCTTTTATGAAATGATTCAAAGACCTTACATATTGGAATTATATATCTTTTATATTTATTTTTTCTTTCTCTCACCCTTCCTTTTATCTGTATCCTTTTATATTTTGTATATTTCAATTTTGTTTTGCTTGACAATTCATTAGATCTATTGTTTATGACAAATGAAAAAATTTCAGTTGCTACAATGATAGGACAAAAATATCATACCTTGACTGCTTCTTTGGATCCAGATAATGTGATGCAATGAGTTGGTTATTAGTTCTATATTTATTAGGTTCTATTTCATACTATAACTTAGATAAGATAGAATATATAAATAATATATAAGGTTTTTACTTTTTTTATAACAAAAACCAACGAGTCACACACTAAGCATAGCAATTTTAGCAAAGGGTCAAACGAATTTTTATTTAACCTTATAGAATTAAAAATCAAAATGGTTTTGATGGAAAAAAATAAACGAAAAAGGTTGTCATTTTTTGTTTCAGCAAATCGAAACATAAACACAGGTTCTAAGTAAAAGATTCTTATTCTTTGTCTATAAATATCCAAATTTTAATACCCAATACTCCATAGATAGTTCGAACGGTATAGGCGCAATAATCAATTTTCGCACGAATAGTTTGTAGGGGAACCCTGCCCTCTCTTATCCATTCAATACGTGCAATTTCTTTTCCATCTATACGACCCGCAATTTGTATTTGAATTCCTTTTGTATCAGCTTGTTCGGTTAATTCAATAGCCTTTTTCATTGCTTTTCGAAAGGATACCCTATTCTTTAATTGTCCCGCTATAAATTCTGCAAGAATATTCGAATTTCCATAAGGTTTTGCAATTCTTGTAATAGCAATGTTGAGTTTTCGGTTCACACAATTCAATTCTTTTTGCACATTTCTTTTTAGTTCTTCGATCCCTCGTGGTTTATTTTCTATTAATAACTTTGGGAATCCCATATAGATTATGACCTGTATCAGATCGATTCTTTTTTGAATTTCGATATGCGCAATTCCTTCGACACTCAAGGATGTTTTTGTATTTTTTTGTACATAATTTTTGATACAATCCCGTATTTTTTGATCTTCTTGTAGACCTTCAGAATAATTTTTTGGTTGTGCAAACCAAAGGGAATAATGATCTTGGGTAGTACCAAGTCGGAAACCAAGTGGATTTATTTTTTGTCCCATACTTTTTTAGGCTCCCTTTTTTTTTACTTTTCTTTTAGGATCTTTTTTAG